GCTTGTCATCCAGGAACTTGTTCGGAAATACCGTAATGAAAGGAACATAGGAGTTTGTCGCTAGGTATTTGACCAAATAGGATCGTCCAGTTCCTATAGAACCTATCACTAAAATACCCCTAGAAGGGGATAGGGCTAAGCGGAGCGAAAAGGGTTTTCCATGAGATGGGAAATGAGAACTATTAGCCCCACACGAGGTTTGTGAATAAGTGATTGTCTGATAATGAGCAAGGAATATCCGTCTTTCTGCTAAACAGGATCTATTGAACTCATAATTCATTAGATACTTTTTATGAATGTCAACTAAGTATCGTAAGTAAATGGATCCCGGTTGTTCAATCATTTGATAACCAGAGTCATTCTTTGATAAACGATCACTATGAGTCAGACTCAATAGAATTTGATCAATCCTTTTTTCCGTCGTTAAGGTGGAGAACTGAACCAAGAATTCTCTTTCTTCATCATCAATCGAATCACTGTTCGCGACCCAGGATTCTATTTTATCATCAATCCAATCACCGTTCACGTTTTTTCTTTTTCTTATCAATGAATAGATCTCTTTACTTGTACGACTTAGATGTCTCGTATTTCTCGAAAAAGTGATTCGATTGATGGGATTTGGTATGATACTGATGAGATCGATGAGATTGATATTCAAATATTTCTTCTTAGAACGTATTGATTTGACCCCATAAGCGGGACCACCACCCAATAGCATGTTGCCGCCAGAAGCAGAATCCCGTATTTCTTCCAGAGAATCTCCTAATTGTTCCAGAGCAACTAGAAAGAGATTCTTTAACCAGAAAGAATTCAGTTCAGATGTAGGATACCTATCCAGAAGTTTTCGCAACTCAATCATGTATGATGGAATCATCAAAGATTTGATCTTTTCTAACTCTGTCTGTAACTCACTAGAGGCTCGGAAAACAAAGAGAAGATGTGTACGAACGAGATATCCAGCAACAAGAAGAAGGAAAAGAATTGAATAGAGGAACTCCCAAGCATTTGGTGATCTCAGATGTGTCCATATCAATGGAATGGGTGACTCATTATTTCGATGAATCATTTCTTCGGACAGAAGAAGATTCTGTAAACACTTACTCGAACTCTCACTTATCAGATTCCGTTGTGGAAGAATCGACCACCACTTTTTCTGAGGAATTGGCCATGATATATCTGATCCATGCATAATATCATGAAAAACGGACACAAAATTTTGACTGCCACTTAGGGAATATTGAAAGGGAATATTCAATATCAAATAAATATTGTTTTTTAAGGTGAAATAAAGATATTTACACCCCGTCCAAGTAAGGAACCATGGCATATAGGTTTGGAACAAATTCCATTTTGAGAGATTTGAAAAAGCACTATCTCGTTGAAGGGTTCTACCTACTTCCCCCTTCTCAACGTTTTTCTTTAGACATAGACTCAGTTCTTTCCTCTTTCCGGACGGCACATATTTCTCAAAACATGGAGTGTGAATCAAACCCATGTTTGAATTGAAACGGAGATAGTGATGCAAGTTTTTCCCTTCTGAATCAGATAGATTCATATCTGAAAGAAGCTGACAATAAGTTCTTTCAAAATTGACTATTTGTTCCTCTATTACAGGTGTTCCCGAAATGTCTGCAATCGAGTAAATAGGAACGGATGGATCAGATCGAATTGAAAAATGGAAAGATTTGTACAAGTTATACGTTTTGTTACCACTTTGTGAAACATTGTTAGGTATGAATATGCCAGATACCTGTGACTCAATTGGTGAAATAGTCTCTCTCTCTCCCAAAACATGTTTTTTTTTACCGAAACACAAAGGAAATTTTTTGTTGCGAATGCACAAGATATTGGGGAATTGTGCATATGTAAAATCATAATTATGGATACGGGTCTTTTCCCCATAAAAATGGAATCCTTTGTTACAATAGAACCAGAAGCAATGGGGATGATTCAAGAATTGAAGTCTGTTTGCTCTATAAAAAGAAGATATCAATGAACTTTTCTGAGGATTCAACCAATTGTTTCGATCGTGGGATATCATTGAGAAATAGGAATCCGTGTTCTCAAAGGATTTCTTGCGATTTTTTCTAGTACGGAATGAGTCAATCATGCACTTTTGTATCTTGTTGAACAAAAAAGGTAATATTGTTCCTGTATTGATTAAAAATTTCGATCTTTGGGAAGTATCATGATCATACAATAAGAAGGGTTTCAATTTATTCAAATAAACGATTTGAACACCTATTGATTCTAACAACTGATTGCCGGGTTGATCATTCAGACCTTTCAATTCATAGATGTGGATTTCGGCCCTATGAATGGAGATATTCCCGAGACTCACAACGAAAAAAGGAAGTGATTTAGATAAAAAGAGAAGCGACTTGGACAAAAGGAGAAGTGACTTGGACAAAAAGAAACGAAGTGACTTGGACAAATCTTGTTTGTCGATAACCTCGGACCAATCAATCGAATATTGATTAATACGTAATCGATCGAACATTACTTGAAAACGGTGTTTCTGCTCAGAAACGAAATGCTCCAAATGTTCCTGGAAATTCTTGCTTCCATTGGAACATTTGTATCTATATACATTAGGATCCAGATTCGTGGATCTCTCGGTTCGAGAAATAAGAGGATCGAACCACTTCTTCTTAATCTTTTTCAAATTGGATAAATGTTGGTTGATCTTATCTATTATTATAGTTAGATGATTCAGAATATCATTTCCTATTGGGTGCTTTTGAATTCCTATGGGATGCTTTTGAATTCCATATGCGAAGTTGCAATCGGGTCGATTCATTAAAAAGAATCGATTCAATACATTTCTTATGTACCCATAGGTACTATATTGGATTTGAATCTGATTTCCGATCAATCTATATTGATGGATCGCCTCCATTATGTTGTTGTGAGCAAATACCGCTATTTTTGGTTTTGGATCTTCCAAATCATTCCCGCCGGAGATCCGGACCGATTTTTTTTTTATCTTTCGATAAAAAGATTCATTCTCTTCATAAAAAATAGAAAGTAGAACCAATAAAAATAAATCATAAAAAATAGAAAGTAGAACCAATAAAAATAAATCATAAAAAATAGAAGATAGAACCAATAAAAATAAATCATAAAAAATGGAAGGTAGAACCAATAAAGATTTCTTTTTCGATTCATCCCCGGAGTTGAATACCTCATTCAATAATTTTCCGTAGGAATCAATAGACAAGCCAAATTCCTTATTATGATAGGCTAAACCCGGCTCGGTTATTGATAGAGTGAATAGATCTGCCATTTCTTGAAATGTCTCTTCTAATTCAAACTCGTGATGCAACCTGTATCCCCCCTTGTTCCGATCATGGAATAGATGAAATAAATCAAAAAATGCATTTTCGTTCAAGAATGAAATCTTATTGGAACTGTCCATATCCGGTTCATCCTTCGGAACCATATCCCATCCCGGATCTGCTGCAATCGAATGAACTGAGGAGGTATTTTGTAAATACGTAATTATCTTGAATATATCAACTATTTCTTTATTTTCCGATCGCCTCGAAGGGACAAAAGAAACACCTTGTTGTTTCTTCAACAATTTCTGATCTATAGTCGACCTCTCGGTAGGATTCAAACCCAGATGAAGTTCTGACCATCTATCAGAGAAAAAAGAACGAATTGATCTTGTAGGATTCCCAAGAAATTCTTCTATTTCTTCTGGAAGCAGATGATTATTCATCTGCTTCTCACGTTCCGGGAATAGCCGAGCCATTGAGGAATATCCGGAAAGGTATTTTGAGAATCGATCTGATTTTATCTCTGTTCGTTCCGTTTGAAGAAAGGAAGTATCTAAAAGAATTGATCTTTTTTTTAGTTGCTGAATCTCCGTTTGATTGATCAATGTGTGATATTCCGAACCCTCATTACTAATGGAATTGAAAGGATCTATGGATTGATCAGAAAATCCTTTCGATTGGCTAGAATCCGTTACTTGAAAGAAAATGGATCTTATGGAATCATATTGAATATTTGACGATACATTCCGTACCTTGCTAAAAACCCGATTCCTGTTTACCAACCACGCATTGTCTAACCAAATCAAATTCTCTCTCGAGACGTTCCTCAAAAAATCCGATTTGTGCCGATTCTTCCCCCCAATAACGAAGAGATCTTGGCGGAATTGCCACATATGAAATTGAGCGCAATTTTTCAAAAAAATACCCCCCTTGTTTCTCGAGAGGAGATGGGAAACATGTTCAATCTCGTTTGATTGAATAGTCGCCTCAGCTCCTTGTTGTTTGAAGAAACCCCCCTCATCAATTGGTCTTTTTTCACGAAAAGCAGACATGAGATAACAAATCAAATGTTTCACTAAAATTTCGAATAGCTGTCCCGAATTCAAGTTGATTATGTTTCGCTTCTTACTCGGAGAAAGGCGGTCAAATAATTTCCAATCATGGTCCTTGCGGATCGGATCATTCGTATAGGATACAAAAAAAAACTCCAGATATTTGATATCTTTCTCTTTGAATGAGATCTCAATTCCAGCTGCAATTTCATTCGATATCTTACAGCTGGAATTCCTCTTTTTTACGATCGCATTCCTCCATCGCTGCGAACCCCAGTTAGATTCAGACATGATACACTTTTTAGTTATTGGAAGAACCCAAGTACTTTCTTTCGGATCCATGAAACAACTCTCATAGATATTTTTCCCTTTTGGAAGATACAGGAGCGAAACAATCAACCTATTGAGATTGGAAGACCAAAAGGATTCTTTCAATGTATAATTGGGGGGTCCAATGGAACGCAGAGGTTTAGGAAGAAGCCCCATCAAATAGATATTTTTTCTTTCGACCCTATTTCGATTGTATATAAGGACCGCTACTACAAGTACAAGCAGTACTACACCTTTGATCATGCAATGTCGACGAATTGAACCCTGTGAATCACGTGAAATTAGGACACTCCAAATTCGGGAATCAAAAAGTTTCATAAAGCGCTCTTGGTGGAAA